CTTATGGCTGAAGAAAGAGGATATATGGAGAAATGGAGTATGGAGATATATTGAATGGGGTCATAGGAAGGATATGTTCTTAGTTTAGATCTAATCAATTTACTGAATTACTTTTGAATGAATTACTCCTAAAGGTTCACATCAAACTAGTACTAGTTGATGAGAATTCCTTCGGAAACAAAAAGACTAAAGTCAACTTCATTTGTGGTATTCTCTCAATTCAAAAAAAATGCAAGTGGGTCAAGTATGAGTTGTCGATCAGAACATATATGGATAGACCTTATAACGGGGTCTCGAAAAACAAGTAATTTCTGCTGGACTCTTAGCCTTTTTTTAGGTTCATTAGGATTCTTGTTGGTTGGAACTTCCAGTTATCTTGGTAGAAATTGGATAGCTTTATTTGCGTCTCAGCAAATCGTTTTTTTTCCACAAGGGATTGTGATGGCTTTCTATGGGATTGCGGGTCTTTTTATTAGTTGCTATTTGTGGTGTACAATTTCTTGGAATGTAGGGGGTGGTTATGATCGATTCGATCGAAAAGAAGGAATAGTCTGTATCTTTCGTTGGGGATTTCCCGGAAAAAATCGTCGTATTTTCCTCCGATTCCTTATAAAGGATATTCAGTCCATCCGAATAGAAGTTAAAGAGGGTCTTTCTGCTCGTCGTGTCCTTTCTATGGATATCAGAGGACAGGGAGCGCTTCCATTGACCCGTACTGATGAGAATTTGACTCCGTGGGAAATTGAACAAAAAGCTGCGGAATTGGCCTATTTCTTGCGTGTACCTATTGAAGTATGTTGAGAAATGGGAGAAAATTTCTTAGCAGGAGGGGAAAACTCAAAAATGTTATTTTTCTATAACATATTTCTATAACATAACTTAACTGAACTTAACTGAGGTTTCTTCCGAACCTTCAGTTGAGCTAAAGGAGGTTTCTAGGGGACAAGTATAAAAAAAACTCTTTTGGTTTTCGGGTCTTTTATATGGATGTAAATCTCCACAACTCAAAAAAATAATATCTAACAAAAAGTAACAAATTGAAAGAATGGATTTATCTCACAATCAACCATTTGGAAATCCAAAATTTGCGCCCCTTTCTTTCTATCTTTTCAATTTGAAGTCCAATCTATCTCAAAAAAAAATAGAGAAATACAGACTTGTTAGAATTGACACTTTAGATTGAGATAGATCATATCTTCTCAAATTGTTTTTTCACTCGACACGTCTTAATTTCTCTCTTTTTGTGCTCCTTAATGCCCAAACAATTGAATCCCTTATAAGGATTACGGATAACTAGCCAATTTATGTCTTGGGTTGCAGCTCTTTTTTGATCATCACAATAATATTCTTCAGAAACTTTCCTCCATTTTCTTCTATTCCTGATTTGGCATAGTCAGCGAAATTGTGGGAAAATTTTAGAGATTTTGATAGAATAATAGGAGGGGCGTTCTTTCGTCTCAAAATCGGAATAATATGCATTACTTAAAGTAGTTCTTTCGGGCATTCAATCAAAGCAGATACTTTTGATGAATTGAGTTGAGATATTGGAAAACAATCTTTTTGATTATTTATTCATTAGAAAAAAAGTGGATTCTTAGTCCATTTCTAGACTCTTTCTAGATTCAAGAACTAAGTCCGAAGTCAAAAAGAAAAAAAGAGTGAATAAATTCCTAGGTTTTATACCTTAGAATAGAACTCGTGCCTAAGAGAAATATTCGATAGATGACATACAGTTAACGAATGAAATTTTCAGTAACAATTCAGAGGTTAAATAATGGCAAAAAAGAAAGCATTCCCCCATCGTTTATATTTTGCATTTATAGTCTTTTTACCCCAGTGTATCTCTCTCTTATTTACGAAAAGTCTGGAATCTTGGGTTACTAATTGGTGGAATACTAGCCAATCCGAAAATTTTTTGAATGCTATTGAAGAAAAGAGTATGATAGAAAAATTCATCGAATTAGAAGACCTTATCCTCTTCGACGAAATCATCAAGGAATATTCGGAGACACATCGACAAAACCTTCGTATAGGAATCCACACCGAACTAATCCAATTAAGCAAGCTACATAACGAGGAGCATATTCAGACGCTTTTGCACTTATCGACAAATATAATCTCTTTCGTTATTCTAATTGCTTATTCTATTTTGGGTAAGAAAGAACTTGTTATTATTAACTCTTGGGCTCAGGAATTCTTCTATAACTTAAATGACACAACAAAAGCTCTTTCTATTATTTTGTTAGCTGATTTCTGTCTCGGATTTCATTCAACCCGTGGTTGGGAACTAATAATTAGCTCTGTCTACAAGGATTTTGGGTTTGTTCCGAATGATCAAATTCTATCTTGTCTTCTTTGGATGCTTCCAGTCATTCTAGATACCTTTTTTAAATATTGGGTTTTCGACTATTTAAACCGTGTCTCGCCGTCACTTGTAGTGATTTATCATGCAATAAATAAGTGAAAAATGATTTATGGACATGAAATGAATCTAATTCTT